CCCCAAATACGGAATAGAAAAATTTTCTGATATATCTATACCACTATTTATTTACTCTATTTTTACAACAAATTCTGATCTTGCTAATGATCTAGATTAATATCAGGATTTGTAAGTATAAAGTAAAGGTTAAGGAAAAGAGTAAATAAAAAAACTTTTTTCATTGAAAGAGTGATTATCCAATTGATTTGGCAATAACGAAAGGATTACTAGTAATCCAGGCTGCTCTAACTAAAGTGCATACCCATATGGGTATCAATATATCACACTCGTGGCTCTGTTACAACACGTCAATTCTAATCTAAATTGAAAGGGTTAGAATGAAATAAAAAAAAAATATGTATACTTTATTTTATTATGGTATTTACTTGGGATTGTAGTTCAATTGGTCAGAGCACCGCCCTGTCAAGGCGGAAGCTGCGGGTTCGAGCCCCGTCAGTCCCGACGAATCCCAATCCAATAAAAAAATATATAAATTCATCTCTCTATTTTTTTTTTTAAAGAAGTATAAATAGCAGAATTTAATTCCCAAGGGCGATCCCTCTTCTTTTTTTCTTTTTCGTTTCACATTTATCATCAAACGAATGGGGTAATTTCCATTTCTTCGACTAGTACCGATTCGATTGATGGGAGAGAGACATATGTAATTAGTACAATTATTGTTAGCATCAGATTCCGGATTCCGCGGGATACCGTACTGTACTGGGTCTGGCTTTTTATTTTTCGATTACTCCCGAATAGAGTAGAGTACTGTATGTTTCCCGGGAGTACATACATAAATGGAATTTGTACGATATAAAATAAATTTAACTTAACATAGTTACTGTGATAGATTTTAATCTTAAAAGAAAGGTATATACTTTTCTATCCCAATTTTGTGTAATCTCAATTTAGAATTTCACTAATTTGAAATAATCTATCTCATTCAAATTTCACATTGAGCTTTTGATATATGCGTCCCGTTACTAATTCAAGGAAAGAGATATTAAAAAAATAAAGATCAAACAAGGATCGCTTTTTTATTAGCGAGGGAATGGAAATTTATTTTTTTATTTTAAAAGGTTTTTCCTTGAAAGAACAAACTTTTCAAATTTATATATAAATATATAAAAAAATAAAGGAATTATTGATTGGATCGGGAATCAAATTTTGAGTTCGGTATGGATAAAAGATCTTCCTAATGTTATACTATTCAATTCTTGACGATGAATCGATTTGATAGCTCAGATATTGTTATTCATGATATTGATCCGATTCGATATCATCGAGATGTAATTCATCCCATTGAATTTACAGGCGAAAGATTTATTATCTCTATGGGATTAACTCCCGAGTTATTGCAAATTAAAGAAAAATTAAACAATGATATTATGGAAGTAAATATTCTCGCATTTATTGCTACTGCACTGTTTATTCTAGTTCCTACTGCCTTTTTACTTATAATATACGTAAAAACAGTCAGCCAAGGTGATTAATTTTAATAAAACTTGAATTTTGAGTTCTTAATCAATAATTGAAGAGAAGAAAAGGATTAAAGTTTCGCGTCTTAAATGAAATGGGCAGACTAGAATCAGCCGTATTCTATGAGATAGTATGGTAGAAAGAAATATCTGAATCTTTCTACCATACTATACTAGTATTGTTATTGTAGTGTATAAAGTTGTATTGTAATTGTAATACAGGTTATATTAATATTTAATGTAGATCAATCTACAACAGTATCGTCATATATATATGGAAATCAATTACATATATATAATATACATAGTGATAATGTATATAGTGTCCCAATTCTATTTCTTTGCTTTATCTATTTGTATTTAATTTTTGTTGATTTCAATTAATTTTAAATAATCGAAAGCGACTCTTACTATTATAATTCGTAGATTTCTGATTATTTTCAATATGAATCCCGATCGAAAGAATCAATGACTTCTTCGTCGGAATGCTAACAAAAAGATTACTTGATTTTATTTTATTGGACCCATCGAAGAAGTCATTTATTGATCAGTTGACAAATGATCCATGGGAACTTCTTCAGATTTCGAAAAGGATTAGTAAACCTCGTCGATTTTTAACGTTTGAACCATGATATGAAATGGGTTCAATAAAACAAGCACAACATAAATAAAATTTATAAAATAATAAAACTAAAACAAGCGTTAAGTGCGCAATATGTGACTCGCCCAAGACAATCTTTTAGTATGTGCAATATCTCGTTGTACAACCAATATGTCTATGTTATTTCCCATAGAAAATGTGTATCCACGTAATGTAATAACAGAACTATTTTACCTTTGAACAGTAAAGAGGTAAACAAAAAAAAATAAAAAGTAAAATAAAAAAAGCTTTGCCGAACGATCTATAAAAAAAAATTGATACAGTTGTTTAATTCCTAAACTCAATTAGTAGCACTTCTAGAGTCCACTTCTGCCCCATACCACTAGTGAAAGGGAAAACGTAAAGACTACCATTAAAGCAGCCCAAGCGAGATTTACTA